GGTTGGATAAATAAGATTTATGGTCTATTTTTAACTACTGATTATGACAAATTAGAAAAGAAAATGGATACATTTGATAGAATGTCACTATCAAGAGAAAAAACTTTATTAGCATTTCCAGAAGACGAACAAGAAAGAATTGATTTAGAAAATGAAATAAAAATTTTGAAATTTTTATTCAATCCAGTTATAACAGATTCCGAAGTTCGGAAAAAATCTATTGGAATAAAAGAAATCAGTAAAAAAGTGCCTCGATGGTCATACAAATTAATCGATGAGTTAGAACAGCAGGAAGGGGGAGAAAATGAGGAAGTAGCAGAGGATCATGAGATTCGTTCAAGAAAAGCCAAACGTGTAGTAATTTTTACTGATAAGCAAGAAAATACTGATACTAATACCCAAAATACTAATAATACTGATGAAGCCGACGAAGTGGCTTTGATACGTTATTCGCAACAATCAGATTTTCGTCGAGACATAATCAAAGGATCCATGCGTGCTCAACGACGTAAAACTGTTACCTGGGAACTAGTTCAAGCAAGTGTGCATTCCCCTCTTTTTTTGGACAGAATAGACAAACACCTTTTTTCTTTTAATATCTCTGAGTTAGTGAAATTCATTTTTAAAAACTCGATGGATAAAAAAACAAAAAAATTAAGAATTTCGGATTATACAGAGGAAAAGAGAAAAGAAAATGAGAAAAAAAAAGAGGAACAAAAAAGAGAAGAATACAAAAGAGAAGAGAAAGTACGAATAGAAATAGCAGAAGCCTGGGATAGCGTTCTATTTGCTCAAGTAATAAGAGGTTGCATATTAGTAAGCCAATCCTTTCTTAGAAAATATATTCTATTACCTTCATTGATAATAGCTAAAAATATAGTCCGTATGTTATTATTTCAATTTCCCGAATGGTCCGAAGACTTAAAAGATTGGAATAAAGAAATGCATGTTAAATGTACCTATAATGGTGTTCAATTATCAGAAACAGAATTTCCAAAAAATTGGTTGACAGACGGTATTCAGATAAAAATACTATTTCCTTTTTGCCTTAAACCTTGGCACAGGTCTAAGTTACGATCCCCTCAAAAAAATCTGTTGAAACTGAAAAATAAAGGACAAAAAAACGATTTTTGTTTTTTAACAGTTTGGGGAATGGAAACTGAACTTCCTTTTGGTTCTCCCCGAAAAAAACGTTCATTTTTTGAACCCATTTTCAAAGAACTCAAAAATAAAATTATAAAATTACAAAAAAAGTCTTTTCTAGTTATACGGTTTTTAAAACAAAGAACAAAATTTTTTCTAAACATTTCAAAAGAAACAAAAAAATGGGTCGTCAAAAGCATTCTATTTATAAAAAGAATAATAAAAGAACTTTCAAAAATAAATCCACTTCTATTCTTTGGATTAAGAGAAATATCGGAATTGAATGAAACTAAAAAAGAAAAACATTCGATAATGAGTAATCGGATGATTCACGAACCCTCCATTCAAATTCGATTTATGGATTTGAAAGATTTTTCATTGACAGAAAAAAAAATGAAAGATATGGCTGATAGAACAACCACAATCAGAAATCAAATAGATAAAATTGTAAAAGAGAAGAACAAAGACTTTTTAACTCCAGAAGTAAATAATAAAATAACTATAAGTTCTAATAAAAAAAATTATCCTGTTAAACGAGTACCACCAATAAAAAATATTTCGCAGAAATTAAAAAGAAGAAATGCTCGATTCATCCGTAAATCATATTTTTTTATAAAATTTTTAATTGAAAGGATATATATGGATATCGTTCTATCTATCATTTCTATTCCGAGGATTAATACACAACTCTTTTTTGAATTATCAAAAAAGATTCTTGATAAATACATTTCCAATAATGAAACAAATAAAGAAAAAATTAATAAAACAAATAAAAATACACTTCGCTTTATTTCGACTATAAAAAAGTCGGCTTTTGATATTAGTAATAAGAATTCAAAAAGTCTTTTTGACTTATCCTCCTTGTCACAAGCATATGTATTTTACAAATTATACCAAACCCAACTTATTAACTTGTATAAGTTAAGATATGTTCTTGAATATCACGGAACATCTCTTTTTCTTAAGAATGAAATAAAGAATTATTTTGAAGAACAAGAAATATTTCATTCTGAATTACGACAGAAAAATCTTTTTAATTCTGGAATGATTCAATGGAAAAACTGGTTAAGAGGTCATTATCAATATGATTTATCCCCAATTAGATGGTATGGCTTAGTACCCCAAAAATGGCGAACTAAAATCAATCAACAACGTACGGATCAGAATAAAGATTTAAACAAACGGCATTCGGATGAAAAAAAAGACCAATTAATTCATTACAAAAAAGTAAATGATTTTGAAGCAAATTCATTACCGAATCAAAAATATAACTTTCAAAAAGACTATAGGTATGACCTTTTCTCATATAAATCTATTAATTATGAAAATAAGAAGCATTCATATATTTATGTATCACCATTAGGTATAAATAATAAAGAGAAGACTTCTTATGATTACAATATACATAAGGGTATATTATTTAATATGTCAGGAGGTCTTATTCCTATCAATAATAATCTAGGGGAAGATGGTATTATGAATCTGAAGACATTTTCAGATAGAAAATTTTTTGATTGGAAAATTTTCCATTTTTGTCTTAGAAAGAAAGTCGATATTGAGTCCTGGATCGATCCCTATGGTAATAAAAACGCGAAGGCTGGGGTTAATAATTATCACCTAATTGACAAAATTAGTAAAAAAGACCTTTCTTATCTTACAATCGATCAAAATCAAGAGCCATCCAAAAAAAAAAACAACCTTTTTGATTGGATGGGAATGAATGAAGAAATACTAAGCCATCCCATATCGAATCTGCAACTTTGGTTCTTCCCAGAATTTTTCCTATTTTTTAATACATATAAAATTAAACCGTGGATCATACCAATCAAATTACTTCTTTTAAATTTGAATACAAATGAAAATGGTAGTGAAAATCAAAATATCAATAGAAAGAGAAAGGGGGATCCTTTTACATTATCAAATGACAAAAAAATTATTGAATTAGAGAGTCGAAATCAAGAAGAAAAAGAATCCACAAGCCGAGGTAATCTTAAATCAGATGCACAAGACCAAGAGAATTTTGGATCGGTTCTCTCAAACCAAGAAAAAGGTATTGAAGAAGATTATGCAGGCTCGAATATGAAAAAACGTAGAAAGAAAAAGCAATATAAGAGCAACACAGAAGCAGAGCTTGATTTCTTCCTAAAAAGGTATTTACGTTTTCAATTGAGATGGGATGATTCTTTAAATCAAAGAATGATCAATAATATCAAAGTATATTGTCTCCTGCTTAGATTGATAAATCCAAAAGAAATTGCTATATCCTCTATTCAAAGGGGAGAAATGAGTTTGGATATTCTGATGATTCAAAAGGATTTAACTCTTACAGAATTGATGAAAAAGGGGATATTAATTATCGAACCAGTTCGCTTGTCTATAAAAAATGATGGACAATTTCTTATCTATCAAACGATAAATATCTCATTGGTCCATAAGAGTAAGTCCCCGATTAATCAAGGATACCGAGAAAAAGGTTATATTAATAAGCAAAATTTGGATAAATCCATTGCAAGACATCAAAGAATGCCCGAAAATGGGGACAAAAATAAGTCAGATTTGTTTGTTCCTGAAAAAATTTTATCCACTAAAAGGCGAAGAGAATTAAGAATTCTAATTTCTTTCTATTCGAGGAATAGAAATGTTATACATAAAAATCCAGTATTTTTCAAATATATAAAAAACTGTAGTGAAGTTTTGGATAAAAGCAAAAGAGATAAAAATAAACTAATTAAATTAAAGTTCTTTCTTTGGCCTAATTATCGATTAGAAGATTTAGCTTGTATGAATCGATATTGGTTTGATACTAATAATAGCAGTCGTTTTAGTATGGTAAGGATACATATGTATCCACGATTGTAAATTCGTTAATAATACCATTTTTTCATATGCATTCTCTACCCTATCTGATATATAAAAGAAAGAGATGCATCCATGCATTATTTTACATTCCATTCTGATACCAGAATACTAATTCAATGCACGTATCAATATCCATTAGATCTATAAATGAATCAACAGAATCTTCTTTTTTTTAGTTGCATTTTTTTTAAGTTCAAAATAGTTTTTCCTTTTTTTTGAGTGTAGAAATATACCACCCTTTCCTATTCGTACCAAAATAAAATTGAAAATTGGATTAAATAATTTTATTTGAAAAATTTAGTTGATAAAATTAGGAGTTCATAAAGAAATTAAGATTATTGTATATACAAACAAAAAATTAGTAGCATTATTCTTACTGATTGGTAAAATTTATTTATTTAAACAAAAAAGGAGGGAACGCTTTATGGTAAAAAATTCATTCATTTCCGTTATTTCACAAGAAGAAAAAAAAGAAAACAGCGGGTCTGTTGAATTTCAAGTATTTAGCTTTACCAATAAGATACGAAGACTTACTTCACATTTAGAGTTGCACAGAAAAGACTATTTATCTCAGAGAGGTCTACGTAAAATCCTGGGAAAACGGCAACGGCTTCTGTCTTATTTGTCAAAGAAAAATAAAGTACGTTATAAAGAATTAATTAGTCGGCTGAATATTCGGGAATTAAAAACTCGTTAAATTGAAAAGTAACTGAATTATTTGATTTACTAGATCTTGAATTTTGATGAACTTCTTTTCGTTTTCAGCAATTCATGAAAGAATGAATCGAGGAATAACCTATGAATGTAACAACTAGAAGAAAAGACCTCATGATAGTCAATATGGGACCTCACCACCCATCAATGCATGGTGTTCTTCGGCTCATCCTTACTCTAGATGGTGAAGATGTTATTGATTGTGAGCCGATATTGGGTTATTTACACAGAGGGATGGAAAAAATTGCGGAAAACAGAACAGTTATACAATATCTGCCTTATGTAACACGTTGGGATTATTTAGCGACTATGTTCACAGAAGCAATAACTGTAAATGGACCAGAACAGTTGGGTAATATTCAAGTACCTAAAAGAGCCAGTTATATCAGAGTAATTATGTTAGAGTTGAGTCGTATAGCTTCTCATCTCTTATGGCTTGGTCCTTTTATGGCAGATATTGGTGCACAGACTCCTTTTTTCTATATTTTCCGAGAAAGAGAATTAGTATATGATCTATTTGAAGCTGCCACCGGTATGAGAATGATGCATAATTATTTTCGTATCGGAGGGGTAGCGGCCGATCTACCTCATGGATGGATAGATAAATGTTTAGATTTCTGTGATTATTTTTTAACAGCGGTTTCTGAATATCAAAAACTTATTACGCGTAATCCCATTTTTTTAGAACGAGTTGAAGGGGTAGGCGTTATTGGTGGAGAAGAAGCAATAAATTGGGGTTTATCAGGACCGATGCTACGAGGTTCTGGAATACAATGGGATCTTCGTAAAGTTGATCATTATGAATGTTACGACGAATTTGATTGGGAAATCCAGTGGCAAAAAGAAGGAGATTCATTAGCTCGTTATTTAGTCCGAATCAGTGAAATGACAGAATCTATAAAAATTATTCAACAGGCTCTGGAAGGAATTCCAGGAGGACCTTATGAGAATTTAGAAATCCGATCCTTTGATAAAGAAAAGGATCCAGAATGGAATGATTTTGAATATCGATTCATTAGTAAAAAACCTTCTCCCACTTTTGAATTGCCGAAGCAAGAACTTTATGTAAGAGTTGAAGCGCCAAAGGGAGAATTGGGAATTTTTTTAATAGGAGATCAGAGTGGTTTTCCTTGGAGATGGAAAATTCGCCCACCGGGTTTTATCAATTTGCAAATTCTTCCTCAGTTAGTTAAAAGAATGAAATTGGCTGATATTATGACAATACTAGGTAGCATAGATATCATTATGGGAGAAGTAGATCGTTGAAATGATAATTGATACAACAGAAGTACAAGATATCAATTCTTTTTCCAGATTGGAATCCTTCAAAGAGTTCTATGGAATCGTATGGATGCTTGTACCTATTTTGAGTCTTGTATTGGGAATTACAATAGGGGTACTCGTAATTGTGTGGTTAGAAAGAGAAATATCCGCAGGAATACAACAACGTATTGGGCCTGAATATGCCGGCCCTTTGGGAATTCTGCAAGCTCTAGCCGATGGGACAAAACTAATTTTCAAAGAGAATATTCTCCCGTCTAGAGGCGATACTCGTTTATTCAGTATAGGACCCTCCATAGCAGTTATATCCATTTTACTAAGTTATTCAGTAATTCCTTTTGGCTATCACCTTGTTTTATCTGATCTCAATATCGGTGTTTTTTTATGGATTGCCATTTCAAGTATTTCTCCCATCGGACTTCTTATGTCAGGATATGGATCAAATAACAAATATTCCTTTTTAGGTGGTCTACGAGCTGCGGCTCAATCAATTAGTTATGAAATTCCATTAACTCTTTGTGTGTTATCAATATCTCTACGTGCGATTCGGTTAAACATAAACTTTTCTTTACTTCTTTCTTTTTAGTAAAGAAATTGAATAGATATCTTCATTGTTTTATTCATTATTCAGGTTGATGAACTAAACCAGATAGTTATATGAGTGAAAGAAAACAGCTTCTAAATTAGCAGTAAAAAAAATTGAGTCTCATCTCCTACGTACAAGAATTAAAAGAAAATAAAGATAAGCAAGACCTTTACCCCAAGATTGGTTGATTAGTCATCCTAGCTTGAAGCGGGCTTAAAAGATCAACCGTATATAGTTATAGTTTTTATTATCCTTTCTATGTAGTACTATAACGGATGATTGAGTAAAAATAAGTGGATGGTTAGGAACACCAAAATACATAAAGGATTAGTAATGGAGATTTTTTATGTAAATTATCCAAAAGGGTCTTTTTCATAACATAAAAAGAATACTAATTGGGGCTTTAAGTTGGTAGAAATGATCAAGCAGTACGCCTCACGATTCCGATCCAGAGTATGCTCCTATCCACAGATAAAAAAAATGACTATCAGGAACGAAATAATCCTTTTTTTTAACCCCTTTTAAGAAAGAAGAAGAGGAACGAAAAATAAGATCTTTTTATTCTTTAATATATTCATAGAGATAGCGTGTCATGATTCATGAAATAACGTATTATTATTTTTTTTTTCGTAATCGAAAAGGATGGGTTGAAATATCTATTGATATTTCTACAAGGAGTATTTTATTGAAGGATTAAGTTATTACTCACAACAAAGAAAAATTCAAATTATTAAAGGACGAGATCAATTCAGAAGTGCTTTTTAGTTATTATTATAGTATCTAGCAGACAGAATTCCATTGGTTTAATTCAGGATCTTCCAATAGGCTTTGACTTTGTAATATATATTACAACCATATCAAGATAAATAATATTGGCTTGGTCCTTTTAAATTTATTTATGGCCCCCGAGGAGCCGTATGAGGTAAAAATCTCATGTACGGTTTTGTAATAGCGATGGGAACAGTGATGTTATCACCGACTATAATTATCTAATAGTTCAAGTACAGTTGATATAGTTGAGGCCCAATCAAAATATGGTTTTTGGGGATGGAATTTGTGGCGTCAACCTATAGGATTTATTGTTTTTCTAATTTCTTCCCTAGCAGAATGTGAGAGATTGCCTTTTGATTTACCAGAAGCAGAAGAAGAATTAGTAGCAGGTTATCAAACCGAATATTCTGGTATCAAATTCGGTTTATTTTACGTTGCTTCCTATCTAAATCTATTAGTTTCCTCGTTATTTGTAACAGTTCTTTACTTGGGTGGTTGGAATATCTCTATTCCGTACATATTCGTTCCCGAGCTATTTGAAATAAATAAGGTGGGTAGAGTTTTTGGAACGACAATTGGTATTTTTATTACATTAGCTAAAACTTATTTGTTTTTGTTCATTTCTATCACAACAAGATGGACTTTACCTAGGCTAAGAATGGACCAATTATTAAATCTTGGATGGAAATTTCTTTTACCCGTTTCTCTCGGTAATCTATTATTAACAACTTCTTCCCAACTCCTTTCACTGTAAAGGAAAAAGGAATACACTATTCTATATTTACGACTTCTCTCAAACAAGAGAAAGAAACAAACATAAAATTATTTATAGATCTTTACGATATGTTCCCTATGGTAACTGGGTTCATGAATTATGGTCAACAAACAGTACGAGCTGCAAGGTACATTGGTCAAGGGTTCATGATTACCTTATCCCACGCAAACCGTTTACCTGTAACTATTCAATATCCTTATGAAAAATTAATTACATCGGAACGTTTCCGTGGCCGAATCCATTTTGAATTTGATAAATGCATTGCTTGTGAAGTATGTGTTCGTGTATGTCCTATAGATCTGCCCGTTGTTGATTGGAAATTGGAAACAGGTATTCGAAAGAAACGTTTGCTTAATTACAGTATTGATTTCGGAGTTTGTATATTTTGTGGTAACTGCGTTGAGTATTGTCCAACAAATTGTTTATCAATGACTGAAGAATATGAACTTTCGACCTATGATCGTCACGAATTGAATTATAATCAAATTGCTTTGGGTCGTTTACCAATGTCAGTAATTGACGATTATACAATTCGAACAATTTTGAGTTCGCCTCAAATAAAAGACGTAAAAATTCTTTGATTAAAGAATAATTTCCAATTATCAGGGTTCAATTTGATCTAATCTAAAAGAATGAGTTCGTTGTTTTTTTTTCTTGGTCAATAACTATAAATTCTGACCAACTATTAATTGGTTGGTGAGAAGGGCGACTAAATTTGAATTGAAATATTGAAATATATAGAATATACGTAATTCTATATTTAAATATAAGTTCGAACTAAATGACTCTTTTCTTTCGAGTGAAAAAGGATAAGGATATTGGTCCACCAATTCTACCTACATCAATTTTAATTTAAACCCAGTTGATTACAATTTAATATTTAGGAGTATATAGGATATATAAAAAATTTCCTGGTCGGGTCAATAAAATCATGAAAAACATTTCGATTTATTTATCTTTAAAATAAAATGGATTTGCCTGGACCAATACATGATTTTCTTTTAGTTTTTCTGGGATCAGGTCTTATAGTAGGGGCTCTAGGAGTGGTGTTATTTACTAATCCAATTTATTCTGCCTTTTCGTTGGGATTGGTTCTTGTTTGTATATCCTTATTTTATATTCCATCAAACTCCCACTTTGTAGCGGCTGCACAGCTCCTTATTTACGTGGGAGCTATAAATGTTTTAATCATATTTGCTGTAATGTTCATGAATGGTTCAGAATATTACAAAGATTTGAACCTTTGGACTGTCGGTGATGGGATTACTTCGGTGGTTTGTACAAGTATTTTTGTTTCACTAATTAGTACTATTCTAAATACGTCTTGGTACGGGATTATTTGGACGACAAAATCAAATCAGATTATAGAGCAAGATTTGATAAGTAATAGTCAACAAATTGGAATTCATTTATCAACTGATTTTTTTCTTCCATTTGAACTCATTTCGATAATACTTTTAGTTGCTTTGATAGGTGCAATTACTGTTGCTCGGCAATGAGAAATCTTTATAACCGTTAACAGCAATCAAAATTGAACCCTGTTCTCTGTTCTCAAATTCAGTTATCTTCAATTCTATTTGAAGACTATAAAAAAATTCTTTTTTTTTTATCTATTACCAAATACCATTCTCTTGCTTTGTACTTATTATAATAAATCGACTCGGTTGAATTGTTGTTCATATTGAAATGAATCCAAATTAATAAGGAGCTAGTCAATGATACTCGAACATGTACTTGTTTTGAGTGCCTATTTATTTTCTATCGGTATCTATGGATTGATCACGAGTCGAAATATGGTTAGGGCCCTTATGTGTCTTGAACTTATACTGAATGCAGTTAATATAAATTTCGTAACATTTTCGGATTTTTTTGATAGTCGACAATTAAAGGGAGATATTTTCTCAATTTTTGTTATAGCTATTGCAGCCGCCGAAGCAGCTATTGGGTTAGCTATTGTTTCGTCAATTTATCGTAACAGAAAATCAACTCGTATTAATCAATCCAATTTATTGAATAAATAAAATGAATAAATTAAGTAATATCAATTATAGAAATTAGACTATTCATCAATTGAAATTATCATCAACTTCAATTAGTATGAATTTAAATCAGCATGTATGATACGTAGATTTGAGAAAAAGTAAAAAATCAAAGTATCTTGGCCGAATCTCATAAGTCGATCCAGAATTAGATTGATTGGAAAAATTCTGGTAAAATCATTGATTCATCTGGTGTCTAAATATACGATTCATTTATAAGTTTACTAGATCGAAAATTTATGGCATTCAAAAAGTTATAGATCCAATGTCACATTCAGTAAAGATTTATGATACCTGTATAGGATGTACTCAATGTGTCCGAGCCTGCCCAACAGATGTGTTAGAAATGATACCTTGGGATGGATGTAAAGCTAAACAAATAGCTTCTGCTCCAAGAACAGAAGACTGTGTCGGTTGTAAGAGATGTGAATCTGCCTGCCCAACGGATTTTTTGAGCGTTCGAGTTTATTTATGGCATGAAACAACTCGAAGCATGGGTCTAGCTTATTAATACGTTTCAGAAAAACCACTTAAATACATTTTGAATACAGTTGATTTTTTTTACCGACAAAAACCCGTGCTCAAAAATAGAAAATAGAATAATTTTATTATTTTTGAGCACGGGTTTTTTTGTCCAAGTGTATCTTGTCTTTACCACGAATTATTTTCCTTGGTTAACAATAATTGTAGTTTTGCCGATATTCACAGGTTCTTTTATTTTCTTGCTCCCTCATAGAGGAAATAAAGTAATTAGGTGGTATACTATATGTATATGTATCCTTGAGCTTCTTTTAACAACCTATACATTCTGTTCTCATTTCCAATTGGACGATCCATTAACCCAATTAGCAGAGGATTACAAATGGATTCATTTTTTTGATTTTTATTGGAGATTGGGAATAGATGGACTTTCTATAGGACCTATTTTACTGACGGGATTTATTACCACTTTAGCTACTTTAGCGGCTCGGCCAATTACTCGAGATTCCCGATTATTCCATTTTCTGATGTTAGCAATGTACAGCGGTCAAATAGGATTATTTGCTTCTCGCGACCTTTTACTTTTTTTCATCATGTGGGAGTTAGAATTAATTCCCGTTTATCTACTTATATCGATGTGGGGGGGGAAGAAGCGTCTCTATTCAGCTACAAAGTTTATTTTGTACACTGCGGGAGGGTCCATTTTTCTATTAATAGGGGTTTTGGGTATTGGTTTATATGGTTCTAATGAACCAACATTAAATTTTGAAACATTAGCTAATCAATCGTATCCTGTGGCACTGGAAATAATATTCTATATTGGATTTCTTATTGCTTTTGCTGTCAAATCACCGATTATACCCTTACATACATGGTTACCAGACACCCACGGGGAGGCACATTATAGTACTTGTATGCTTCTAGCTGGAATTTTATTAAAAATGGGAGCCTACGGGTTGGTTCGGATCAATATGGAATTATTACCGCACGCGCATTCCCTATTTTCTCCCTGGTTGATTACAATAGGCGCAATACAAATAATCTATGCAGCTTCAACATCTCCGGGTCAACGTAATTTAAAAAAAAGAATAGCCTATTCCTCTATATCTCATATGGGTTTCATAATTATTGGAATTGGCTCTATAACCGATACGGGACTCAATGGAGCCATTTTACAAATAATCTCCCATGGATTTATTGGTGCTGCTCTTTTTTTCTTGGCAGGAACGAGTTATGATAGAATACGTCTTCTTTATCTCGACGAAATGGGTGGAATGGCTATCCCCCTTCCAAAAATATTTACGATGTTCAGTATCTTATCGATGGCTTCCCTTGCATTACCGGGCATGAGCGGTTTTGTTGCAGAATTATTAGTATTTTTTGGAATAATTACCAGTCAAAAATACCTTTTAATGCCAAAAATACTAGTTACTTTTTTAATGGCAATTGGAATGATATTAACGCCTATTTATTTATTATCCATGATACGCCAAATGTTCTATGGATACAAGCTATTTAATGCCCCAAACTCTTATTTTTTTGATTCTGGACCGCGAGAGTTATTTGTTTCGATCTCTATCCTTCTACCAATAATAGGTATCGGTATTTATCCGGATTTCGTTCTTTCATTATCAGTTGACAAGGTGGAAGCTATTATATCTAATTATTTTTATCGATAGTTTTCAGGAAAAAAGAATACATCCAAAATCCTATTATTTTTGATATTGTTCGTTGTACAATGATAAAGAGGTCCTTTTTTCTCTTAAGCTTAAGCGGGATTTTCTCTTAAGTTTTTTTTAGTTAAGTAAAAATGAATTGGAATTGTAACCAGATCGATTTGGCCTTTGTGAGAACCATTTGAATCACTACACTACTTGATTCAAATGGTTCTCGAAAGTTTATTATATATCTTATATTCTTACTTAATATATACTTAATGTATAATATTTCTTATTTCTAAAATATAGATAGGTATATATTTTATCTTTGTATTCGTCAGGATTATTCGTCAGGATCTTTTTCATTTAATTAGATGTTAATGTAAATTAAATGAACCATAACTATGTAACCCTATTCCTAATAGATTTACTCCAAAATAGCATATCCAAATGATAAGAAAGCCCATAGAAGCCACAATTGCAGAATTTACACCTTCCAAATTTTTAGTTGTTCGAGTATGTAAATAAATCGCAAATATCGTCCAAGTAATAAATGCCCAAGTTTCTTTTGGGTCCCAATTCCAATAGGACCCCCATGCCTCATTAGCCCATACTGCTCCCGAAAGAATACCTATAGTTAAAAAGATAAACCCTAAACTAATAATACGATAACTCCAACGATCTAATTGTTGAATCAGTTGAGCCTTGTAATAATTTCTAAAAGAAAAAAAAGAAGTGCTTAGTAAAACATTGTTTGTTTCATTCATGTATTGGATCTCTCCAAAGAAAAATGACTCATTTAAAAAATTATTGTTTTTACTAAAAATCCTTAGAACTTTTCGAAATGTAATGACTAAGAGAGCTACTGATAATAATGATCCACATAAAAGAGCGGCATAGCCCAATACCATCATACTTACGTGCATCATTAACCAATGGGATTGGAGAGCAGGTACTAATATTTCTGATTGATGCATTTCAGTTAACAGACCTGAAGTAACAAAGCCTTGGGTAAAAATAGTAGTTGGGGTGGTTATCGCGCTTAAATAATTTTTTTGTTTTTTAACATATGGAACCATATGAATAATGGAGAAACTCCATGAAAGAAAAATTAATGATTCATATAAATTACTTAATGGGAAATGGCCCGAATAAATCCAACGAGTGACTAATAATCCTGTTATACAGAAAAAAGTAGCTATCATTCCTTTTTCTGCCGAATCATATAGTCCTATGATTTCATCGACTGATAAGCTTAGTAAATAAATTGTAATTACAATTGAAACGATCGAAAAGGATATATGAGTTAATATATGTTCTAAAGTAGAAAATATCATAATAAAAAAAAGGGGGGGGTACAAAATTATATGGAATTGAAATTAAGAATTGAATTCGTTATAGGATTTATTATATCTCTTGTATAAGATGCCATGCCGCCACTCGGACTCGAACCGAGATGCTCTAGCACTGCTTCCTAAGAGCAGCGTGTCTACCGATTTCACCATAGCGGCGTAGGATATTTGAAATAATAATAATCCATTTTTAGTTAATCGTCGAGATTGAAGGAGTCAATTCAATATATATATATTTTTTTTTAATTAATGAGAAAAAATTGTTTCAATATAAATATGCATTGAAAGATTCCAATAAAAATCTTTATTATCCGTGTATTATCCTTTTATTGATAATAATATGTTTTATATTGATAATAATATGTTTTATTTTTCAGAGGGCATTTTGATAGTTTATGCTCTAGAAAATGGAAATCTTGTAATTAAATAATTATGACTTCAACCCAAGCATCTAACTTAAAAAAAGTTTTTTCATATTTGCATTTTTGAATAGTTTTGAAAAATTCATTTATCATAGCATAGATTTTTGAAATCTAAACTAAAAAATGCATTTGTTCAATGAACAAAAAAATTCTTTTTTTTTTATGGATCATAGTGGATAATGTGACATTCAAGGAATTTTGTAAATATTTGTATAACTTTGTATTAACCGTTAGGTTGTTTTTGGTCTTGTAGAAATTATTATTTAGGTTTTAGTAGACCAATTAAATATTGGTCTAAACTTATTGTCTAACAAAAAAGCTTTTTTTTAACTTAGTCAATTAGTTTCAACGGTCTTTATTTTGATTTTTCCTAAAGATTTTATATCTTCTTTTATGTAGAAAAGAATAAATAAGTTTTATTATTTTATTATGACAACTGAACCGATGGGGAAAATAAGAATCCCCATTCGGAAATGAGAAAATATATTAAAAAGGGGGTACCATTTTCAGATTTAGATTATTTAATCTAGCGTTTGATTATTTATTTGTCGTACAAAAAAACTTTTTGAATTCCCGGTTGAAAGGGACTTTGCTAACGAAAAAGCTTTCAACGCTGCCCAATATGCCTTTTTTTTCCAAATATTTTTACGAATACGTTTTTTTGATATAGAAGTACGTTTTTTTGGAACTGCCATGAAAAATTTTTAAAAAAAGTTATTCATTTCTATAGTTGGATGTGAAAGACATCTATTGTTCAAACAATTAAAATTTTTCTTTCTTTTTCCAGATATTGTATAGAATATAAAAAAATGGAAAAAGAAAAATTATAAATTTTTGTTTTTTTTTTTGATCTCCCTGTCCATTTTTGTCCTGCTATATTTTATATATACCGGTAATAAAACAGGTAAATAGATTGAAAGGTTTCAAAATCCAATTCTAATTCAAAATTACTTTCATTATTTTTTTGCTATTAATATTAAATAGATCAAGCTCAAAAGAGCTTGTACACATAATTTGAATTTCAAAATTTGAATGAAACTAGTAGTTAACCAAAAAGGATACATGATTTTTGAAAACTTTTTTTAGTAATTTTCCTTTTTCTTTTAAGTCTATTTCTTTTTTATGTTATGATAAAAAATGTCGAATATCATATATTCTCTCCTACAACGAAAGATGTCTTCCAGTTCAATAAAAGACAACTGCTGAGTTCCCTAATGAATTTTATTCAATAAACGAACGAAAAAAAAGTTCTTTAGAGTCAAGTTATGGGCCATCATCTTATTATTACTATTATATTAGTCATATCAAAATAAAGTAATGTATTAAGTAGTCTATTTTTGGCGAATTCTTTTTCTTTGCTCTATGCTAATTGTTTTTCTTTGCTCTATAGATAGAAATTATTGTAATACGTAATATTAATTGAAATTTTTTTGTATCTTCCTAAAAATCTTAATTAATATATTAATAAAAAATTTGGAATCGTAACTTGGTTATATTTATATCATTTGACCAATTTTCATTTCTTGATTTGAATATTTGAAGTATTGAAAAAAAATTAAGAATAGAAAATTTTATTTAAGTTTTCCATATCTTGATTTTTTAGTGAACCTAAAAAAGTGATAAGAGCCGGTGAATCATAAATAATTAATTAAGAATAAAACAAGAATAAAAGGGTTTTTTTATTATGGAATATACATATCAATATTCATGGATTATACCTTTCATTCCACTACCAGTTCCTATGTTAATAGGAGTGGGACTTATACTTTTTCCAACGGCAACAAAAAATCTTCGTCGTGTGTGGGCTTTTCCTAGTATTTTACTGTTAAGCATAGTTATGATTCTTTCAGTCTATCTATCTATTCAGGAAATAAATAGAAGTTCTATCTATCAATATGTATGGTCTTGGACCATTAATAATGATTTTTCTTTAGAATTCGGTTACTTAATTGATCCACTTACTTCTATTATGTTAATATTAATTACTACCGTTGGCATTTTGGTTCTTTTTTATAGTGATAATTATATGTCTCATGATCAAGGATATTTGAGATTTTTTGCTTATCTGAGTTTTTTCAATACTTCAATGTTGGGATTAGTTACTAGTTCTAATTTGATACAAATTTATATTTTTTGGGAATTAGTTGGAATGTGTTCTTACCTATTAATAGGTTTTTGGTTCACGCGACCTATTGCGGCAACTGCTTGTCAAAAAGCGTTTGTAACTAATCGTGTAGGAGATTTTGGTTTATTATTAGGAATTTTAGGTCTTTATTGGATAACGGGTAGTTTTGAATTTCGGGATTTGTTCGAAATAGTCAATAACTTGATTTATAATAATGAAGTCAATTTTCTATTTCTTACTTTGTGTTGCTTTCTTTTATTTGCTGGTGCAGTTGCTAAATCGGCACAATTCCCTCTTCATGTATGGTTACCCGATGCCATGGAGGGCCCTACTCCTATTTCGGCTCTTATCCACGCTGCTACTATGGTAGCGGCGGGTATTTTTCTTGTAGCTCGACTTCTTCCTCTTTTTATAACCATACCTTACATAATGAATTTCATATCTTTGATAGGTATAATAACAGTATTATTAGGAGCTACTTTAGCTCTGGCTCAAAAAGATATTAAAAGAAGTTTAGCTTATTCTACAATGTCTCAACTAGGTTATATGATGTTAGCTCTAGGCATGGGCTCTTACCGAGCCGCTTTATTTCATTTGATTACTCATGCTTATTCCAAGGCATTGTTGTTTTTAGGATCTGGATCGATTATTCATTCCATGGAATCCATTGTTGGATATTCTCCAGATAAAAGTCAGAATATGGTTCTTATGGGAGGTTTAAAAAAGCATGTCCCAATTACAAAAACCGCTTTTTTAGTGGGTACACTTTCTCTTTGTGGTATTCCGCCTCTTGCTTGTTTTTGGTCTAAAGATGAGATTCTTAATGATAGTTGGTTGTATTCACCGATTTTCGCAATAATAGCTTGTTCCACAGCAGGATTAACTGCATTTTATATGTTTCGGGTCTATTTACTTACTTTTGAGGGACATTTAAACGTTCAGTTTCAAAATTATAGTGGTCAAAAAAGTAGCTCTTTCTATTCAATATCTCTATGGGGAAAAGGAATACCAAAAACCAGTAAAAAAAAAATTCATTTATTAACTTTATTGGCAATGGATAATAATAAAAGGGCTTCTTTTTTTTGGAATAAGACATATCAAATTGATGGTAATGTAAAAAACATTATAAGCCCTTTTCTTACTACTATAAATTATCGCACTAAAAACACCTTCTCTTATCCTCATGAATCGGACAATACTATGATATTTCCCATATTTCTATTAGTCCTATTTACTTTGTTTGTTGGAGTCGTAGGAATTCCGTTTAATCAAGATGGAAGTGATATAGATATATT